TCCCACTCTACTTTTAGTTTATTCTGGTAAAATTTCTATATTGACTTTAGCGACAATATCTATAGCTAGCAAGAATTCAATATCAAAGTTTCCTAATTTTTCCATTTTAGGAAGCTGTAGTTGATTCTTATTTAATTCTATGCCTACATTGACTTTACTATTTATCAAATCTAATATTTGTTTTTTAGTGATTTTACCAAAAAATGTACCACTTTCTGAAATTTTTTTCTTAATTATAAATTTTTCTATCCCCTCTAATATTTCTTTAGCAATTATACATTTTTGAAGAAACTGTTCCTCCTTTGCTTTTGAGTCTTTTTTTTGTAAATCAAACTGACGAATTAAGTTAGGAGTTGCTATTTTACCGCACTTTAAAGGAATTAAATAATTCCTACTATATCCTAGTTTAACTTTAATAATATTACCCTTTTTTCCAAGTTTTGGTATGTCTTCCGTTAAAATAACTTGAACTGTTTGTTTTTTTGCCATTTCTATATATATATATAAGAATTAGATTATATTATTATTTTAATAACAACGATCATTGTTACTACTAGTATTAGGATTATTCGTTGACGCTACTATTAGTATTTTATAGTTTAAGTCAATTAAAAAGTCAATTAATAAAGTTTTTTTTTTTAATTAAATTTTTAAGTTGTATTTTTTTTTTACAAATAATATATAGTTTATTATTGTTTATGAATACTATATTTACTTAATAAGGAGAAGGAGTCTTATGAGAGCTGTAATACAATTTATTAGAGGAGTCGAAGAAACAACTATACCAATTATTAATATAACTCGATCAACGGACGGAAGTACTGGTACAGCAACTTTTATTTTTGAAGATGCTAGTATCTTTTATGCAGTTGTTAAACCACAAAATGAAATAACTGGTATGTTTCTCATTGATAAGGAAGGTACCTTAAGCACTAGAGATGTAAATGCTAAATTTATTGCAGGAAAACCGAGAACCATCCAAGCAATTTATATAATGAAAAATGCTGAAGCTTGGGATCGTTTCATGAGATTTATGGAAAGATACTCTAATGAAAATGACTTAACATTTATCAGAGCTTAAATCGAAAGATAACAAATTTAGTTTTAAGCTACAATCACTCTCCAGTTATTGTATATACCTATTCTTTATCAACTATAAAAACTTATGTATATTTCTTTAAAATGGGTCCAGACTTTAATAAGCTTAGACACATTAACGTTAACAGATTTTTTAAATAGATTAACTCTAGCTGGCTTTGAAGTCGAAAGTATAACTAAAAAGAGTGATTTTAAAAGTAATGATTTAATATTAGACGTTAGTATAACAGCAAACAGAGACGATGTTTCAAATATAAAAGGTTTAATAAATGAAATCGTTTCTCTTTTTAATTCTAAATTTTTTTTAGAAACACCAACAAATATAAAACCCTTAATTTTAGTAAAATTGAGTCCAAAAAATTTAAGTGCTGCTAAAAATTTTTATCTTCAAAGTAATAATACTAAAACTCTAGTAAAAAAAAAACACTTTAAAAGTTTTAACTATTATAAAATATTAGAACGGAAATACTCTTTATGGGAAAGTTATTTGCAGAAAAAATCTTTCAGTAAAACTATTAAAACTCTAAATAGCGAAAACTCAATATATTTAAATAAATATGTGACGTTGTTTACTACGAAAAGCAAACAATTTGAAATAAAAGAATCCTCTTACTGGATAAAAAAACGTTTGTTATCGATGAATTTTAAGCCAATCAATAATATTATCGATACTATTAACTACATAATGCTGGAAACAGGCCAAATTTTTTTTGCCTATGACTTAAATAGTTTACAGGAGATAGCATCTGATATAGTAGTTATTCCTGAGTACGCTAAGGATAACGATTCTTTTGCTATCACAAAATCAGAAACAATAGAGTTAAATAAAAATATACTCGTCTTAAAAATAAATAACCAAATTATTTCAATAGCAGGTTTAATTCAAAGTTTCTCTAATCTTGTAAATAGAAACACCTCTCGTGTATTACTTCAATGTGCTTTGTATAATTCGAAAGAAATAAAAAAATCCTCAAAGATTCTAGGCTTACGAACAGAATATTCAGGACGATTAGAAAAGCATACAGATTTAAATCTAATTGAACAAGCTTATTTGCGGTTGATACATTTATTTTGGTCGCAAAATATAAGTTTTGATCCTATCTTCGTCAGTCAAAATACTTCCTTCCCTTTCCTAAGACATTCATCTTTATTTTATAATTATATAAAACGGTCACAGCAAATAATAAAATTTTCTTATAAAAATTTAAATAGAGTAATCGGCCCTGCAAAAAAATTTACTATGCTAAGTAATTTGCAGATAAAAAAAAATTTGAAACTGCTCAATTTCAGGGTTAGCTTTGAAACCGATCAAAACTGTTATGTAATTATACCCTTAAGTAGAAGGTTCGATATTAACCAAGAGATAGATATTATAGAAGAAATTGTTAGAATCATTGGGTTTGATAAGTTTAAATCATTACCCTTAACTAAGAATAATTATGGACAATTAACCAAAATTGAAAAATGTAAACGCGAATTGCGATCGTATTTCTTGAATATTGGGTTTAATGAAAGTATACATTCTATACTAGTAAACCATGATTCAGTCAATAAGATAAAGTTAAAAAATCCACTTTTTAATGACTCCTCTCTACTAAGAGGTAGTTTACTAGATGGATTAATAAAAAAAATGACTCTTAACAAAAAAAATACTGGAGAAAATTTTGAAATCTTTGAATTAGGACGAATTTACGAACTGCTACCAAGTGGAAATAAAAAAGAAGTAGAGGTGCTTAGTGGTATTTTTGGTGGAAAAATACTTCTCTCAAATTGGGGTATCAAAAACTCTTCCTTGAACTGGTTCGAAGCAAAAGGGATGCTTGAAAATCTTTTTCGCAAATTAAATATATCGCTTTTTGTTAAATGGCATTCACCGACTAGCTGTCCGATGAAATTCCATCCTAACCTTACTACTGAATTGTTTATAAAAAATCAAAAATTAGGTACATTTGGTCAAATCCATCCGCGTTTAGCCCTAGAAAATAATCTTAGTAAAAAAACCTATTTATTTGAACTAAAGATTGGGATTCTAAACCACTTTTTACAAAGGGAAACTCTAATTAACTATTTACCATATTCATCTTACCCAATTTCTTACGTTGATTTAAGCTGTATCGTAAATAAAAATATACTTTCTGAAGAAATTAGACGAATCATTTATGAGTTTGGGCAACCTTTATTAAAATCCATAAGTCTATTTGACTATTATTCAAAAAAACCTATAAAAAACGGCTATTGTAGCTTAAGCTTTAAGTTACAATTTCAATCTCAGATTAGAACGCTTTCTAATGAGGAAGTAGCAAATGTGATTAACCCTATCGTAATTTATCTCCAAAAACATTATGATATAGTATTCAAGAAATAAATCTTGTATATATCAAAACGTATTCTAAAATATAAACTATAAAATATGTCAACTCCTATTCTTACATCAAAGTTTGATTTTAATAAATTTGGCCTAATTTTATCTAAATATAGTTATCAAGTAAAAAAAAATGATATTTTAGCAGGTGTTATAGTAGGGATTGAATCTAATTATGTTTTAGTTGATCTTGGCTTAAAGGAAATATGTTTCTTGCCTCTGAATGAGCTTTCCGTCTACTATATAAGTGATCCACGTGAACTATTATACATCAACTTCATCGGGGAGTTTTTAATTAATAGTACGAGTGGTAATAGAATAATTGTTTCATTAAAAAAAGTACATTATACATATCTCTGGAATAGATTAAGGCAAATAGATTTTAAAAATCTAACGATTTATGGAAAAGTTGAAAAATCCTTCCGCCGTGGAAAAATAATCATCTATAATGACTTATTCTTTTTTACTCTAAATTCGAGCATGCCTAAATACTATCATCGATCAACAAATAAAAGTCTATTTTTACCATTTAAATTCATTGAAGTTAAAGATTCCTTTCATATTGCGCATATAAGTTCAAAACTAGCTATCTTTAGTAAACTTAATAAAAATCTTACTATTGGTGAAAGATATGTAGGTAACATTGTCTCAATAAGAGACTTTGGTATTCTTGTTAATATTTTAGGTATAAAATGTCTATTCCATATATCTAAAGTACCTAAAGAGCAAAATCTTACTTCCTTTTATAGTCGAGGTGATCAAATAGAGTTTAAAATTATTTCGAAAGATATCGAACGAGGAAAAATTTCGTTATCTTTAGAAAAATAAAGAATTAACCACCACCGACAATGGTAATAATTTCTATTGTGTCATTTTTTTTTAAATATTTATTAACTGCCTCAAAATTATTATAAATTTCTCCGTTGTGTTCGATAATAATAAGTTCTTTCTTATAATCCAAAAATTCTAAAAGTTCAAAAATTTCACAGGGTTGATCTACAAAAATTTTATAACGAAATCCATTTAAAGATAAGGTAAAAAAAAAAGCTTTCATTTTCATTCTCTTTTTAATTTTTGATATATGAGTGCATAGAGTATATTATAAGTGTCAAGGTGGGTGTAGCCAAGTGGTTAAGGCAGTGGGTTGTGATTCCGCCATTCGCGGGTTCAAGTCCCGTCATTCACCCTAGATATATATGTAAGAAGAACAGGTTTACTTATAAACTTAATAATGCTGGTGTAGCTCAATTGGTAGAGCAACTGATTTGTAATCAGTAGGTTGAAGGTTCAAGTCCTTTCACCAGCTCTTCATTAGTAAAATTAAGAATTTCTTTAGCTATCAATAAATTTGTGCGACTGCTGAGTAAAATTTATTATCTAGGCTAAACTTGTACTAAATTAATATTATAAAGTATAATCCCGAGTAGTCGGTTAGTGAAAAGGGCGGTTAGCTCAGTGGTAGAGCGTCTGCCTTACAAGCAGGGGGTCACTGGTTCAAGTCCAGTACTGCCCATTTCCTATCCGCTTACCCTAAGGGGCTCATCGTCTAATGGATAAAGACCGGAACCTTCTAAGTTTCTAATGTAGGTTCAATTCCTTCTGAGCTCGCTAAGTTTAAAAGTAAATAAAATACTATACACACAATTGACATTGATAACATTTTTTAGTATTATTCTATTATGTAGTATCAAATATGATAAGAATTTTTTAGTATACTAATTTGAGTGTCTGAATATCGGACTTATTTAAAATAAAATGTCTCACTATACTTCTATTAAAACGAAATATACAAACCCGGGTATACTAAAAAAAGTAATAAATAAGCTTGGTTGTGCTTATGTTGAACATAAGGCTAATGAAGTTATTGAAGTGCCTATGAATCAAACTAAAAATTTGAAAGATACTATTTATAACTCTTATTCTCAAAATTATTTATCTTTCAAATCAAACGAGAACAACTATAATATAATTGTAGATTCTCAATCATGGACTCAAAGAGAACGAATTAATCTTTTTTTAAAAAAATTAGAATTAAACTATGGTTACTCTGAAACGATTCATCAAGCGTTAAATTTAGGTTTTATTAGGTCGAAAGTTCTAACAACAAAAAATAAAAATAATAGGTTTATCTTTCAGAGATACGTTGAAATAAAACGCTAAGCTTTTTCGATTACGTTATTGGTATTTATGGGTATTGGTCTAACTCTCTAATAGCTATTCATACCAATAGTCTACTATATTGAGAAAAGTTTTGACTTTATTAAACCTCATATAAAAACTTTAAAGGAATAATATTTATGACTACTAATAGTGTTCAATAGAAATACTAAAATTCTACGTTTCGACTGAAGAAATCATTAACCTAATTTTATCTATACCTAAATTTCGGAGTACTATTATGTCAGATCAGAACGCTACATTACAACGACTTGTAAATCAACCCTATAAATATGGTTTTTCCACCAATATAGAAATTGAGACACTGCCACCTGGATTAAATGAAAAAATAATAAGAAATATAATTGAAAAAAATAATGAACCTGATTATATGTTTGCGTTTCGCACAGGAGCATTAAAAAAGTGGAGAAAAATGGAAAACCCAATTTGGGCTAAATTAAATTTTGGAGAAGTAGATTATCAGAAAATTGTTTATTACTCCGCTCCAAAAAAGAAAAAATCTTTATTAAGCTTAGATGAAGTTGATCCCGAAATTAAAGATACGTTTGATAAATTAGGCATTTCATTAAATGAACAAAAACGTTTGTCAAATGTAGCAGTTGATGCAGTCTTTGATAGTGTTTCAATTGGGACTACTTTTAAGGAAGAACTAGAAAAATATGGAGTTATCTTTTGCCCAATATCAGAAGCGATTAAAAATTACCCTCATTTAGTAAAACAGTATTTAGGAACTGTTGTTCCTTCCGGAGATAATTTTTTTGCAGCTTTAAATTCGGCCGTTTTTACAGATGGGTCCTTTTGCTACATCCCAAAAAATTTAAAATGTCCGTTAGAGCTTTCAACATACTTCCGCATTAATAATAAAGAATCTGGGCAATTTGAAAGAACGTTAATTATTGCAGAAGAGGGTAGTTATGTTAGTTATCTCGAAGGTTGTACTGCGCCGCAATATGATACAAATCAATTACATGCTGCTATTGTAGAGCTAATTGCATTAAAAAATGCAGAAATAAAATATTCAACAGTCCAAAATTGGTACGCTGGTGATAAAAATGGTATAGGTGGAATTTACAATTTTGTAACGAAACGTGGTTTATGCATAGGAGCGAATTCAAAAATCTCTTGGACACAAGTCGAAACAGGATCTGCGATTACATGGAAATATCCTAGCTGTGTTTTAATTGGAGACCGATCCAATGGAGAATTTTATTCGGTAGCATTAACAACTAATAGGCAGCAAGCGGATACAGGTACGAAAATGATTCATGTTGGCTCAAATACAAAAAGTCAAATTATCTCTAAGGGTATTTCTGGTGGCTATTCAAAAAATAGTTATCGTGGACTTGTTAAAATTGGTACAAAAGCCTTAAATAGTAGAAATTTTTCTCAATGTGATTCACTTCTATTTGGAGCCAAAGCCCAAGCTAATACTTTTCCTTATATACAGGTACAAAATTCAACCTCAAAAATAGAACATGAAGCTTCTACTTCAAAAGTCGGAGAAGAACAACTTTTTTACTTATTACAAAGAGGCATTAATGTTGAAGATGCCGTGACTTTAATACTAACGGGATTTTGTAAAGTTGTTTTCGATGAATTACCGATTGAATTTGCTTCCGAAGTTGAACACCTATTACGTATAAAATTAGAAGGGAGTGTTGGATGAATACTACTATAAACATACCATTGTTAGAAATTAAAAACTTACACGCAAGTATTAATGAAAAGAATATTTTAAAAGGCGTTAACTTGGTAATCTTTGAAGGAGAAATACATGCTATAATGGGCACCAATGGATCTGGAAAGAGTACTCTTTCAAAAATAATTGCTGGTCATCCGTCTTATGAGATAACAAAAGGAGAGATTCTTTTTCAAGGAAAAAATATTTGCAATTTAGATCCAGAGTTACGTTCGCATCTAGGATTATTTTTAGCATTTCAATACCCAGTTGAAATTGCTGGAGTGGACAATCAAGAGTTCCTTCAAGCAATTTATAATGCAAAACAAGCCTCAATGGGTTTACCAAAAGCTAACCCGTTATTCTTTTATGAGTTACTCCGAGAAAAATTAAAAATGGTTAAATTGGATGAAAGTTTTATATCTAGAAATGTTAATGAAGGGTTTTCTGGGGGAGAAAAAAAACGTAATGAAATTCTACAATTTGCTCTATTGGACTCAAAATTAGGAATTCTTGATGAAACAGATTCGGGTCTTGATATTGATGCCTTAAAGTCGATCTCTGAAACAATTAACACATTAATGCTAGAAAAAAGTAAAAGTATCGTTCTTATTACACATTATAAACGGTTATTAGAATATATTAAGCCGGATTTCATACATGTAATGCATGATGGACAAATTATTAAAACTGGGGATTATAATTTAGCCAATTTATTAGAAGAAAGAGGTTACAACTGGTTAAAACCTATTAAATCACAGTAACAATATTAAGAAATCCTAGTAGTTAATAGTAATAAACTTTCTATTATATAAATTAGTCTAGAAACAGTGAAATGCTAGTAAAAGATCTTTCTTATTAAGAAATTTAGATTTACTAACGGCATTCGCTGGAACCGACCTTTAAGGAATTTAAAAAAAGCTTCTACCTAATGAATAGAAGGATTAGAACAGTAGGATATAATAGAATCTAATTATAAGATATAATTTTGATGAATGTTTACATCATCGAAAAGAATTAAAGATATACCCTCTATTTGAATCCCAACGTATTTTATTCTATCACCTTTAGCGATGCCTATGGACTTAGAGTAATCATGATAACTTTATAAAACTTAATTCTTCTTTTGAACCGAATTAGTTCTAAATCTCCTCTTACTCTATACGAAGAAAGGGACTTAATCCATTTTTAGATTAGTAATACCGCTACTAGTAGAACGTCATAAGAAGCATAATTTAAAATGTTATTGGCTATTATTAATTTTTAAAGGGCGAATATGCTATTTCAGTTAGATCGCCAATTAGTCTTTCACCTTGGGACGATAACGATGTAGTAAATGCTCTAATGCAATTCAGAAGGAGCTAACGAATAGGGAATGTAATTAATGAAAAAGTTGCACCGTATATCTTGTTAGTTAACCGAATCGTACGAGCTACAAACCCTGAATCATAGGTTACTAATATCATTACCCTTGTTATTGTTTCTAACATAACCACGTGACGGTTAGATTAGTGTGCGTCGGCTCCCTGAATGACAATTCGTCGCCCCATCTTTACAGTTTTTTTGGCCCAGCTTGCTACTATTCATTTTATAGGTAAAATTTACTAAGAATAATTTTTATAGCAATAAGCTTAACCTACCAATCCCAAATCGACACCTAACATTATTGTCTCGGTGTATAGAAGACTTCATACTAAGATTAACTCTACCCCTCAAAAATGAAGATATTTTGTATTTTAAAACCAAAATTAAGGCCTCGATATAAAAAACTAATTAGGGTGTACTTTTAAAGCATTTGACAAACGATACAATCTAGGTATATAATATGCTCAGATTAGAGTTGGTATATATATATATATGGCTACAAGTTATAACCAGTTGAAAAAATACTAAGATGGTCTTAGTCTTTAAACGAAAATATGTGAGCCTCATTATTCCTCAGTAGCTCAGTGGTAGAGCAATCGGCTGTTAACCGATTGGTCGTAGGTTCAAATCCTACCTGGGGAGATTTTTAATGTCATAATGTATTTACCTATAGATAAGTTGAATAGATAAGTACGATAGAAGCAATTTTTTACAAGAGGTTTATAATATCGACTTAATTACTCATTGCAGTTAATACTTAGAAACTAACGTATGACTATTGCAATTGGACAAACAGAGCGTAATGGAGTATTTGACCTTGTAGATGACTGGTTAAAAAGAGATCGTTTTGTTTTTGTAGGGTGGTCGGGATTACTTTTATTTCCTTGTGCCTACTTATCGCTTGGCGGCTGGTTTACTGGAACGACATTTGTTACTTCGTGGTACACACATGGACTAGCAACTTCATATTTAGAAGGCTGTAACTTTTTAACAGCGGCAGTTTCAACACCGTCAAACAGTATGGGTCATTCACTTCTCCTTTTATGGGGACCTGAAGCTCAAGGTGATTTCACGCGTTGGTGCCAAATCGGCGGACTATGGGCTTTTATAGCGTTACATGGCTCGTTTGGTTTAATTGGGTTTTGCTTACGACAATTTGAAATTGCTCGTTTAGTAGGAATTCGTCCTTACAATGCGATAGCTTTTTCTGGGCCAATTTCAATCTTCGTATCTGTCTTCTTATTATACCCATTAGGACAGGCAAGCTGGTTTTTTGCTCCAAGTTTTGGAGTAGCAGCGATATTCCGTTTTTTATTATTTTTACAAGGATTTCATAACTGGACATTAAATCCATTTCATATGATGGGTGTTGCTGGTATTTTAGGTGGCGCGTTACTATGTGCTATTCATGGTGCTACTGTAGAAAATACATTATTTGAAGATGGTGATGCTGCAAACACTTTCCGTGCTTTTACACCAACACAATCTGAAGAAACGTACTCTATGGTAACAGCAAATCGTTTTTGGTCACAAATTTTTGGGGTAGCTTTTTCAAACAAACGTTGGCTTCATTTCTTTATGCTTTTTGTACCAGTAACAGGATTATGGACAAGTGCTATTGGAATTGTTGGCCTTGCTTTAAATTTAAGAGCGTATGATTTTGTGTCTCAAGAACTTCGTGCTGCTGAAGATCCTGAATTTGAAACATTCTATACTAAAAATATTTTATTAAACGAAGGTATCCGTGCTTGGATGGCTGCACAAGATCAGCCACATGAAAACTTTGTATTCCCTGAGGAGGTTCTACCACGTGGAAACGCCCTTTAATGTTGTAGCTGGTAGAGATATTGAATCTACAGGTTTTGCTTGGTGGTCTGGTAATGCTCGTCTTATTAACGTATCTGGTAAATTACTAGGTGCGCACGTAGCACACGCAGGTATAATGGTTTTTTGGACAGGTGCGATGACGTTATTCGAAGTTTCCCACTTTATCCCTGAAAAACCTTTATACGAACAAGGTTTCATTTTAATCCCACACTTAGCTACTCTAGGTTGGGGGGTTGGTCCTGGTGGAGAAATTACAAGTACATATCCCTACTTTGTCGTTGGGGTTGTACATTTAGTTTCTTCAGCAGTATTAGGATTTGGCGGTATCTATCATTCTTTAATCGGTCCAGATACTTTAGAGGAATCATTTCCATTCTTTGGTTACGATTGGCGTGATAAAAATAAAATGACTTCTATTTTAGGTATCCATTTAATTTTCCTTGGCTTAGGAGCATTATTATTCGCTTTTAGAGCTATGCCGGGCAATCTATTTAGTTACGGTGTTTATGATACTTGGGCACCGGGTGGTGGAGACGTGAGATTCATTGATAATCCAACTATAAATCCTTTTATTATTTTTGGTTATGTCCTTAAATCACCTTTTGGTGGTGATGGCTGGATTGCCTCAATTGATAATATGGAAGATCTTGTGGGAGGACATATATGGGTCGGTGCCCTTTGTGTATTGGGTGGTATATTTCATATCGTTACAAAACCATTTGCATGGGCACGCAGAGCTTTTGTGTGGTCGGGTGAGGCTTATTTATCTTACAGTTTAGCAGCATTATCACTTATGGGTCTAACTGCTTCTATTTTTGTATGGTATAATAATACGGCATACCCAAGTGAATTTTTTGGTCCCACGGGTCCAGAAGCTTCGCAGGCACAAGCCTTCACATTTTTAGTTAGAGACCAAAGATTAGGTGCAAACATTGCTTCTGCGCAAGGACCTACTGGTTTAGGAAAATATTTAATGAGATCTCCTAGTGGTGAAATCATTTTTGGTGGAGAAACAATGCGTTTCTGGGATTTACGTGCTCCGTGGGTAGAGCCTTTACGTGGTCCAAACGGTCTAGATATCAATAAAATTAGAAATGATATTCAACCTTGGCAAGAACGTCGAGCAGCTGAATATATGACTCACGCACCACTAGGTTCATTGAATTCAGTGGGTGGTGTAGCAACGGAAATAAATTCTGTGAACTATGTATCTCCTCGTTCATGGTTAACAACGTCTCATTTCTTTTTAGGTTTCTTCTTACTTGTTGGCCACTGGTGGCATTCTGGTCGTTCAAGAGCAGCAGCAGCAGGATTTGAAAAAGGTATCAACCGACAAACAGAAGCGGTACTTTCAATGCGTCCAATTGATTAGTCAAATTTTTACTTTTCTATCTATAAAGTTATAAGGAAGTTAGACTTTAGCCAGAGAAAAATTTACTAATATTTTTACACTTAAAAATCGAGGTCTAAAAAGCACTATCGTTTTTAGACCTCGATTTTTAATTAAGTAATAAAGGATAAAGTCGTTTCACAATAAGTTTACCTTCACTTATATTGGTTTTAGAGTCAGTTAAGGTAAGAATCCCTTCAACGATTACATAATCGTGAACCTTGTAATATGTCAAAAAATCATCCCGGTACTCACCCCATAATAATAATGTCAATTCGTTTATTGAACTTTTTTGTCGTGGAGAGGCGAATTTAACTTTAGCTTCAACAGTTTGGTAATTTTCGTAATTGATAGAAACGGGATCCTTAATTAATTTTACAATAAAAATTGCGTGGTTCATATTTTTTTTTTTAAGAGTAAATATCTTAAGATATTAGATAATAGAAGTTTTTGTTTTTTTTAGTTGACCGGCATTTAAGTTTTCCAAAAGATTAAGCATCATCTCAAAATATTCTCGAAAGTAGGAATCTAACTCTAGGATTTCTGTTGGGTTAATATCTAATATACTGTAAGTATACTCGATAGAAGATGTAAAACTTTGAGTATTGTTTATTACTTCAATAAATGCTAAACGATCACTAATTTTAAGACTCCATTCAAAAAACCCTGTTATTTGTCTAAGAATTTTTAATAGTATTATAGAAATATTTTGAATCTTTGCTTTCTGTCCAGATAGTTTCTCACAAAGTTCAATAATTTCTTCGGATTTCCATGCTTGGAAACTTCCAGTGATAAATACCTTATTTTTAGCTTCTTCAATAGATAGACTCTTTACACAAAAAAATGCTGCATCTTGAGTATCTATATATGCGATTGTAGGAGATTTTACTGTATTCAAAATAGGTTTTTGTTCTAAGATACGTATAGCATATTGATTTATAAGTCCTTGGAAAAATCCAGCATATTTAAAAATAGTAAACGGTATACCAGAATCTTTTATAAGTTTCTCGACTCGGTATTTCATTTGCATTAACGTTATATAAGGATATTTTTCAGAATTTAGAATTGATAAAAATATAAAGCGTTTTATTTGAGTATATTTTGATAATTCTACAACAATTAATTTACCATACCAGTCTACAGCTAGTAATTCAGTATCATCTTCTGATTTCGTTGTTGAGGCATCAATTATAGCGGTTATTCCTTGAAAAGATAGAGGCAAAGTTTCCGGTAAGGTTAAATCACCATAAACTAATTCTGCACCCCATTCTTTTAAAAAATTTGCAGCTCGTTTGTTACGCACAATACAGCGAACTTGAAAACCATTTTCTAAAGCTTTTCTAACAATTTGACGACCTAAAGTTCCTGTTCCTCCAATAATTAGTAATGTCATAACGCTATTGTATTGAGTTATTAATTTTTAAGACTTGTGCCAGATTATAAGATATACAATTAGAATACTATATTAATTTTGATTAAGGAAAATCAAAGAAATAATAAAGGTAATTTTTTAGATATCAATTTAATAGTGCGACTTTTTACTAGATTTTATTAAGAAAATTGTTAATAAAAAAAGAAATAGATAATGGAGGTAAGTATGATTTTTTGGGATAATTTATTACGTTATCCAAGATTTTTTATATCATCAATGATTGGATTAATTTTAGTTTTATTAACCCCTATTATTGCTCGATTGAAAACATTTAATAATAAAAGAGAAATCTTTTTATTAGTCACTTTTACTTTCATTACTTTACTTTATATTTTAAAAGAAATGCTTACTAGTGAATAGGTTAAATTCTTACAACTATTTTATTATTTTATTTTAGGATAACTAATTTATGACAGAATCTTTTGCCTTAATGCCATACAATGAGAAATCAGAATCAGAGCTAGAACCAATAAAATTAAAAAAAAGAGTTTATCATTTTTCTAAAAGTCCTTTTCGGAACACACTTAGTAGATACTCTGAAATATATTTTTTTAAAAGATATACTTCTGAACGCAAAGAGAGTAGTCAATGTAAAAGTTCAAGATTAAAAATAAATAAATTACAGGAAGCCGTTGAAAAAAGAAAAAATGGTAAAATTGAACTATTTGATGATCTTAAAGAAATAGATGAAGAAAGATTATATGCTCATACAGGAGCATTTGCTCTCTTTGACACACTTGTTCGAAGCAAGGTGTATTCAGTTTTTGGTTATCCCGGTGGAGCAATTTTGCCAATTTATGATGAATTATTTTTTTGGGAAAATAATAATTTGATTAAGCACTATCTTGTAAGACATGAACAAGCAGCAACACATGCTGCCGACGGCTATAGTCGGTCAAGTGGAAAAGTGGGTATTTGTTTTGCAACTTCTGGACCAGGTGCAACCAATCTAGTTACTGGAATTGCTACTGCTTACTTAGACTCGATTCCAATGATAGTAATAACAGGTCAAGTTGGAACACAATTTCTTGGTACAGATGCTTTTCAGGAAATTGATATATATGGAATAACATTATCGTTGGTTAAACATTCTTATGTTGCATTAGAATCAAGATTTTTATCACAAATTCTTGCAGAAGCAATTTACGTTTCACGAAATGGGAGACCAGGTCCCGTTTTAATAGACATACCAAAGAACGTAGGTTTAGAGAAGATAAAAAATTTTATTCCTTGTTATGAAACAAATGTTCATAAGGTTCTGGGTTGGCGTTATAAGTTTAAAAATCAAACATCGAAGATACGAATGGCGTTACAAAAACTTTCGGAATCTTCAAACCCCTTACTATATATTGGCGGCGGGGTTACAAGCTCAAATGCCAGTAGGGAGTTATATTTATTAGCAGAACGTTATAAAATACCTGTGACAACAACTCTAATGGGGAAAGGATCCTTTAATGAAAAAAATCCATTATCTTTAGGAATGTTAGGTATGCATGGTACTGCTTATGCTAATTTTTCCGTAGGGAATTGTGACCTACTAATTGCTATTGGTGCCCGATTTGATGATAGAGTTACTGGGAAATTACAAGATTTTGCATGCAAAGCCTTTATTATTCATATTGATTTTGATGAGGCAGAAATTGGGAAAAATAAAAATGTCGGGATTGGTATAGTAGGTGACGTCAAATCAATTCTAACGGAATTTTTATTAATTATGGACTTGCCAGAACATCGCTGGTCAAAAAAAGCTCTTCGTAAAGAATTTAAAAAATGGTATAAACAAACTATAAAATGGAAACATAGATTCCCATTACGACCAATTCCTGGTGATCCTTCGCCTTTACCGAAAACAGTTGATGATGTGTTACTACCTCAAACTGTTATTGAGACAATAACAGATATTAAACCTCAAGCAATAATTACTACCGATGTCGGACAACATCAAATGTGGGCTGCACAGTATATGAAATGTGGACGACGTAAATGGTTATCAAGTTCTGGCTTAGGTACAATGGGATTTGGTTTACCTGCCGCTATAGGAGCAGCTATAGCGAACCCAAAAAAGGATATTATCTGTATAACGGGTGACTCTAGTTTTCAAATGAACTTACAAGAATTAGGAACAATTTCAAAATATAATTTACGAATTAAGATCATTATTATTAATAATCACTGGCAAGGGATGGTAAGACAATGGCAAGAGACTTTCTATGGTAATCGATATTCTCATTCTAATATGCTCGAAGGGGCACCAAAATTCGATGTCTTAGCAAATGCTTATGGAATTAAAAATTTATACACCGAAAATCAATCAGAGATATGGCCTAAGCTTCGAGATACTTTATGGTGTGATGGACCGGTTTTACTTGAATGTAACGTTTTAGAAAGAGAGAACTGCTATCCTATGGTTGAGCCTTCGAAGCCAAATACAGAAATGTTTTTAACTCGAAAGCTTTCAACGACAACCGAAGGCTTCATAGTAGATAAAGAACAGGAAGCAAAAAAAGAAGAGCTAAAATTATTCTTCAACCAAGAAGTATAAAAAGTATAATTAGAGAGGTTGAATCTCTCTAATAATAGTAAATAATAAAAAGGTTAGAAGTAAATGGTTTCATTTTTTTAAGCCAGTCTTGAATAGTACTCAATTACTAGCATATCATTAATTTCAAAGATGAGATCTTTACGTGTTACTAAATTCTTAATTTTTGCTGTCAATAATTTCTGATCAAACTCTAAATGACTATTTGAAATCTGATCACTTGAGTTTAAATTTTCGGGCTGATTCAGGTTTGTTTTTATTAGCGTAATTGTTTTATTCTTTCCCGCGAAATGAATTAGATCATTAGGGCGGCATTGGAAACTAGGGATATTTACTTTTTTTCCATTTATCAAAACATGACCATGATTTACAAATTGTCTTGCAGCTGGTATTGTTGGAGCTAAACCTAAACGAAAAATAATATTATCTAGGCGCATTTCTAAAAGCTGCATTAATAGAAATCCAGTTAACCCTTTTTTTCTCCTAGCCTCTCTCACATATCTTAATAGTTGGGATTCCGTTACACCATAATTATAACGTAATTTTTGTTTTTCATTTAATCTAATTTTGTAAGCAGATTCTTTTGGCTTTTTTTTTTCATTCTTTTTTTGACTTTTGACTTCTACTTTTCTAGTTAGACCTGGCAGTTCACCAAATCTTTTGATTATTTTTAAACGTGGACCTCTATAACGTACCATTTTAGATAACTATTTGGTTTAAATTATCGATTAATTTACTAATAACCTTAAAAATTTCTTTACCTGTTTTCAGTAAGTCAAAGATTGTTTGTCAGCGGATCAAGTAGTATAGTAATATCTGGACATCTATATAGGGGCTTGTAGCTCAGTGGACTAGAGCGCGTGGCTACGAACCATGGTGTCGGGGGTTCGAATCCCTCCTAGCTCAATTATAGTTTTAGATTAAATTAAGAGGTTTTTGGGGTATAGCCAAGTGGTAAGGCAGTGGACTTTGACTCCGCCATCCGTAGGTTCGAATCCTCCTACCCCAGCTTTTAAATTTAAATAAATATGAATCGGTCAAAGCTTCTTTGCATTCGAATACTAATGAATAGTCATTTGAATAAAGATTAGTACTATTATTAAGGATATTATTATATTTTTTCAGCTTATTACCCCAAATTTTTTTGATACCTAGGTTTTTCTCCAATTGATCAGTACTAAGAATATTCATAAAAATCAAAAAGAAAATAATCTTTTTTTGGCAAATCTCTTTTTTTTATACCCTTCCTAAAGCTAGACGAATGTTTTTCTAGTTCTAAATTACTTATGAAAAACTTAAAGAAGAGTGAATCCACATTTTTTATCCACAAAAGGCTTGTAAAGATTTTATTTTCATTATAGAAGTTTTTCATTTTCCCCTTTTTAATTAATAAGTAAAAGTTAGTACTTTCTTATATTAAATGCTATGTTAAGGCATAACTATCAAAATTATTTATTCATATAAAATTAGCGAATAATTTTGATAGTGACGAAATCAGAGCTTAGCCAAAAGTTCAAAATTTAACTCGGAGCTATCACGTATTAGTTTTCCAATACCTTCTATTTCATTAACATTTGTTAACCAGTAATTTATGATACGAGTATATCCATTTAAGATATCAATCGAGTCGTCTTTAGATAACCAAGGTTTATATGACAGCTCTTCTTTTAATAACTGCCAACCATTTTCTCTTGGCCAGAAAAAAAACGTGGTCATTGGTATTGTCATACTGTTCTGAACTGTTTTATCAACCGCTAAACCTAAATAGTTTTTACTCCAAAGAACTTTGAACACATAATTTTTATTATTTGAAATCATTAGGTCTTGCGGGATTTTAATATTAAATTTAAAAAAGGATTTAGAATAAAGGGGATTTTTTCAAAAGGTTTTTCACAACTTCTGTCGGTTGTACACCATTATCAAGTCTTTTAATTGTTTTTTTATGATTTATATGAAACATTTTTGTCATTGGATTGTAAAACCCTAATTCTTCTAACACCTTTCCATCGCGTTTTGTCTTAACATCCATAACTACAATTTTATAAAAGGGCTGCTTCTTACGACCGCATCGTTTAAATCTCATTTTTAACATATTTTAATCTAAAGTTTTAATTTTTATTAGTAAATTTTAATTTATATAAACAGAATTTTGAAGTTTTAATATAGTTTAGTCCGTTACAAATTCGATTGATTCTAATGTCCGTATCATCCATTCCAAACAAATAAAAGCAGCCATTGAAGACATATCCATACCTAATATATTTGGTACAAACTCTTTGAAGAAATTCAAAAAGAAATCTGTCGTATACATCAATATATAAATAGGATGCATATAAGGATTAATGTTAGGAAACCATTGTACGGACAAGCGTACTGTCAAGACCCAATAGTATTGTTTAAGAGAGTATTTAGTCACGCAAACCCAAATTCGAAATAGTTCTACTGGAGTGAAATCTAAAGGATCGAAGTGTGGCAGTGATTCTAAAAATCTCATTGATACTAACTCTAAGCTGTGTAAATCTATCATAATTGTATTTCCCTATATTATTTTCTAGTTTTTAGAATAAAAAATTATATCCTTACTTATAGTATAATAGATATATTCTAGTATTGCAAATTTATATATTTCAAATTTATTTAGTATTTATTCATGTTTAATAATTTATTATTAGAAGGTCAAATAGATTTAATGGCAATTTAAAATTTTTTATTTTTAATTCTTATGGAAAAAATTAACAGTTCTATAAAAGAAGTTACTAGTGCTATAAAAGAAAGTAAAAATTCTACAAAGTCTGACGATTATCCAGCACGATGGGGATTTTACCTTTCTAATGAAGTTTTAAATGGACGGGTAGCGATGAGTGCTTTAGTTATCATAATGATGATTGAGCTTATTACTCGAAAAACTTTATTAGATTTTTTGCAAATAATATTCGTCTAATTAAGATAGTACTTCCAATTTTGAGAATCAATCGGTTAGATTCAATAAATTTTTTCGGTTCTACCCAAAATTGTCGACCACTCGCTTCTATAATCGCATACTCCATCAACTAAAAACTATTAAGTCTTACTATATTTTCAAATTTCTGGGTAATAGTTGTTTGAATAGTCTTCAAAAGGACTGTTCATCCTAAATTTTATTAGCCTTGGCATAAGCTATTTTCCCAAAGGACTCCTCCTTAAGTATTTTAACTGTTATAGCGTTTCACCAATGAGTTCGAAATGGATCAATGTGGTTCCACTATTCTTTAAACACCAAGACAATACTTTTTAAAGCTAGAAAAAAGTTCAAGTCCTCGATCTATTAGTACATCTCAGCTTAATATATTACTATACTTCTACTTAATGCCTATTTAACGGATAGTCTTGCCGTGATCTTACTTGTTTATACAATGAGAGTACTCATCTTGAGGTGGGCTTCCCACTTAGATGCTTTCAGCGGTTATCCGTTCCACACGTAGCTACCCAGCGTTTACCATTGGTATGATAACTGGTACACCAGCGGTGTGTTCTTCTCGGTCCTCTCGTACTAAAGAAGAATCCTCTCAATACTCTAACGCCTACACCGGATATGGACCGAACTGTCTCACGACGTTCTGAACCCAGCTCACGTACCGCTTTCATGGGCGAACAGCCCAACCCTTGGGACGTACTACCGCCCCAGGATGCGATGAGCCGACATCGAGGTGCCAAACCTCCCCGTCGATGTGAACTCTTGGGGGAGATCAGCCTGTTATCCCTAGAGTAACTTTTATCCGTTGAGTGACGACTTTTCCACTCAATATCGCCAGATCACTAAGACCGACTTTCGTCTCTGTTCGACTTGTAGGTCTCACAGTCAAGCTTTCTTTTGCCTTTGCACTCTACGATCGATTTCTGACCGATCTGAGAAAACCTTTGTACGCCTCCGTTACCTTTT